TAATAACTATAAGTATACGAAAGAAAAAGAACTGTATTTTTGTAGTTCCTATGATGCACTTGGAGCTTATCGGCAGAAACGCATCAGTTTAGATAGTCCTTTGTGGCTCCGATGGAAACTAGATCAACGTATCATTGGGTCAAGAGAAGTTCCCATCGAAGTTCAATATGAATCTTTGGGTACTTATCATGAGATTTATGGGCACTATCTAATGGTAGGAAGTGTAAAAAAAGAAATCCGGTGTATCTACATTCGAACCACTCTGGGTCATATTTCTTTTTATCGAGAAATAGAAGAAGCCATACAAGGGTTTTGTCGGGCCTACTCATACACTATCTAAACTAAGAACTGAGATTAGGCGATGCCCCTTCCTATGGGAATTCGGGTCTTTCCAATTTAACTAGTATCATAATTTCTGAATTTCTGCATGAATCAAAATTGAGGAAAGGAAGTTAAGTTTTTCGAATCACTGACTCAGGCCTATTGTTGAATCCTACTCAGCAGAATATAGAGGTACTTATGGCAGAACGGGCCGATCTGGTCTTTCACAATAAAGTGATAAATGGAACTGCTATGAAACGACTTATTAGCAGATTAATAGATCATTTCGGAATGGGATATACATCACATATCCTGGATCAAGTAAAGACTTTAGGTTTCCATCAAGCCACTGCTACATCGATTTCATTAGGAATTGATGATCTTTTAACAATACCTTCTAAGGGATGGTTAGTCCAAGACGCTGAACAACAAAGTTTTATTTTGGAGAAACACCATCATTATGGAAATGTACACGCGGTAGAAAAATTACGTCAATCCATTGAGATATGGTATGCTACAAGTGAATATTTGAGACAAGAAATGAATCCAAATTTTCAGATGACTGATCCTTCTAATCCAGTTTATCTAATGTCTTTTTCGGGAGCTAGGGGAAATGCATCTCAGATACACCAATTAGTAGGTATGAGAGGATTAATGTCAGATCCCCAAGGACAAATGATTGATTTACCCATTCAAAGCAATTTACGCGAGGGACTTTCTTTGACAGAATATATAATTTCCTGCTATGGAGCCCGCAAAGGAGTTGTAGATACTGCTGTACGAACATCAGATGCTGGATATCTTACACGTAGACTTGTTGAAGTAGTTCAACACATTATTGTACGTAGAAGAGATTGTGGTACTATCCGAAGTATTTCCGTGAGTCCTCAAAATGGGATGACGGAAAAAATTTTTGTCCAAACACTAATTGGTCGTGTATTAGCAGATGATATATATATCGGCCTACGATGCATTGCCACTCGAAATCAAGATATTGGGATTGGACTTGTCAATCGATTCATAACCTTTCGAGCACAACCAATATATATTAGAACCCCATTTACTTGCAGGAGTACATCTTGGATCTGTCAATTATGTTATGGTCGGAGTCCCACTCATGGCGATTTGGTCGAATTGGGAGAAGCTGTAGGTATTATTGCGGGTCAATCAATTGGGGAACCGGGGACTCAACTAACATTAAGAACTTTTCATACTGGTGGAGTATTCACTGGTGGTACTGCCGAACATGTCCGAGCTCCTTCTAATGGGAAAATCCAATTCAATGAGGATTTGGTTCATCCCACACGTACCCGTCATGGGCATCCTGCTTTTTTATGTTCTATGGACTTGTATGTAACTATTGAGAGTCGAGATATTATACATAATGTGAATATTCCGTCAAAAAGTTTGATTTTAGTTCAAAATGATCAATATGTAGAATCAGAACAAGTGATTGCTGAGATTCGTGCTGGAACGTCTACTTTTCATTTTAAAGAAAGGGTACGAAAACATATTTATTCTGAATTAGAGGGAGAAATGCACTGGAGTACCGACGTCTACCATGCACCTGAATATACATATGGTAACGTTCATTTATTACCAAAAACAAGCCATTTATGGATATTAGCAGGAGGTCCGTGCAGATCCAGTATAGTGTCTTTTTCGCTCCACAAGGATCAAGATCAAATGAATGTTGATTCTTTTTCTGTTGAAGGAAGATATATCTCTGACTTCTCAATGCCTAATCATCAAGTAAGACATAAATTGTTATATACTTCTGATAAAAAAGATAGGGAAATTCTTGACTATTCAAGACCTGATCGAATCATATCCAATAGTCATTGGAATTTCATATATCCTTCTATTCTCCAAGAGAATTCAAATTTATTAGCGAAAAAACGAAGAGATAGATTCATCATCCCATTACAATATGATCAAGAACGAGAGAAAGAACTAATACCCTGTTTTGGTATTTCGATTGAAATACCCATAAATGGTATTTTACGTAGAAAAAGTATTCTTGCTTATTTTGATGATCCACGATACAGAAGAAACAGTTCAGGAATTACTAAACATGGGACCATAGAGGTAGATTCAATCATAAAAAAAGAGGATTTGATTGAGTATCGAGGAGCAAAAGAATTTAGTCCGAAATACCAAATGAAAGTAGATCAGTTTTTTTTCATTCTCGAAGAAGTGCATATCTTGCCGGGATCCTCATTCATAATGGTCCGGAACAATAGTATCATTGGAGTAGATACACGACTCACTATAAATACAAGAAGCCGAGTAGGTGGATTAGTCCGAGTGGAGAGAAAAAAAAAATATATTGAATTGAAAATCTTTTCTGGAGATATTCATTTTCCTGGAGAGACAGATAAGATATCCAGGCACAGCGGCATTTTGATACCACCCGAAACGGAAAAACAAAATTCTACGGAATCAAAAAAATTGAAAAATTGGATTTATGTTCAACGTATCACACCTACCAAGAAAAAGTATTTTGTTTCGGTTCGACCTGTAGTCACATATGAAATAGCCGATGGGCTAAATTTAGCAACACTTTTCCCTCAGGATCTTTTGCAGGAAAAGGATAATGTCCAACTTAGAGTTGTCAATTATATCCTTTATGGAAATGGCAAGTCAATTCGCGGAATTTACCACACAAGTATTCAATTAGTTCGGACTTGCTTAGTATTGAATTGGGACTACGAACAAAATGGTTCTAGAGAAGAGGTTCATGCTTCCTGTGTTCAGATAAGGGCAAATGATCTGATTCGCGATTTCATAAGAATTGAGTTAGTCAAGTCCGCTATTTCGTATACCGGAAAAAGGTATGATAGGGCAAGTTCTGGATTGATTCCCGATAATGGATTAGATCGCAACAATATAAATCCTTTTTATTCCAAGGCGAAGATTAAATCACTTAGCCAACATCAAGGAACTGTTGGTACGTTGTTGAATCGAACTAAGGAATGCCAATCTTTGCTAATTTTGTCATCATCCAATTGTTCTCGAATTGGTCCATTCAATAGTTCGAAATATAATAATGTGACAAAAGAATCCGATCCCATAATCCAAATTAGGGATTTATTAGGTCCCTTAGGAACGATTGTACCTAAAAAATCTAATTTTTATTCAGCTTACCATTTAATAACTCATAATCTGATCTTGTTAAAGAAATATTTGCTACTTGACAATTTAAAAGAGACTTTCCAAGTACTTCAAGTAATTAAATATTTTTTAATAGATGAAAAGAGGAGGATTTATAATCCTGATCCATGCAGTAACATCATTTTGAACCCATTCCATTTGAATTGGTGCTTTCTCCATCACAATTATTGGGAAGAGACATCAACAATAATTAGCCTTGGACAATTTATTTGTGAAAATGTATGTCTATTTAAATACGAACCACACGTAATCAAATCTGGTCAAATTTTAATTGTTAATGTTGACTCCGTAATTATAAGATCAGCTAAGCCTTATTTGGCCACTCCAGGAGCAACTGTTCATGGTCATTATGGGGAAATCCTTTACGAAGGAGATACATTAGTTACATTTATATATGAAAAATCGAGATCTGGTGACATAACACAAGGTCTTCCAAAAGTGGAACAAATCTTAGAAGTGCGTTCGATTGATTCAATATCGATGAACCTCGAAAGGAGAATTGAAGGTTGGAACGAACGTATACCAAGAATTCTTGGGATCCCCTGGGGGTTCTTAATTGGAGCTGAGCTAACCATAGCCCAAAGTCGTATCTCTTTGGTTAATAAGATCCAAAAGGTTTATCGATCCCAGGGAGTACAGATCCATAATAGACATATAGAGATTATTGTACGTCAAGTAACATCAAAAGTGTTGGTTTCAGAAGATGGAATGTCTAATGTTTTTTCACCTGGAGAATTAATCGGATTGTTGCGAGCGGAACGAGCAGGGCGTGCTTTGAACGAATCGATCTGTTATCGGGCAATCTTATTGGGAATAACAAGAGCGTCTCTGAATACTCAAAGTTTCATATCCGAAGCAAGTTTTCAAGAAACCGCTCGAGTTTTAGCAAAAGCTGCTTTACGAGGTCGTATTGATTGGTTGAAAGGCCTGAAAGAAAACGTTGTTCTAGGGGGGATTATACCTGTTGGTACTGGATTCCAAAAATTTGTGCATCGTTCAAGGCAAGATAAGAACATTTATTTGGAAATCAAAAGAAAAAATCTCTTCGAGTTGGAAATGAAAGATATTTTGTTACACCATAGAGAATTATTTTGTTCTTACGTGACAAACAATTTCTATGAGACAAATTTCCATGAAACATCAGAAAAATCATTTATGCGATTTAATGATTCCTAAGAGTGGATTCACTTTTACTTTAACTAGCTTTTAACTATACTGGACTGGTCTGATTATTTTTTTGATTTGGTAATAAATAAAAATAAATAAAATAAGTAATAAAAAAATGAATGGTTTGTACCGTGTATCAATGGTCAATCCCCGGTAGAAGGTTCCATCGGAACAATTATTTATTTCAAGGTACCTCGTCTCTTTGTTAATAATAAAAAAAACAAAAAGGAAGTGTGGGAAAAAATGACAAGAAGATATTGGAACATCAATTTGGAAGAGATGATGGAAGCAGGAGTTCATTTTGGTCATGGTACTAAGAAATGGAATCCTAGAATGGCCCCTTACATCTCGGCAAAGCGTAAAGGTATTCATATTACAAATCTCGCTAGAACTGCTCGTTTTTTATCAGAAGCCTGTGATTTAGTTTTTGATGCAGCAAGTAGGGGAAAAAGCTTCTTAATCGTTGGTACCAAAAATAAAGCAGCGGATTCAGTAGCATCAGCTGCAATAAGGGCTCGATGTCATTATGTTAATAAAAAATGGCTCGGTGGTATGTTAACGAATTGGTCTACTACGGAAACGAGACTTTCAAAGTTCAGGGACTTAAGAGCAGAAGAAAAGATGGGGAAACTCAACCGTCTCCCTAAAAGGGATGCAGCAATGTTGAAGAGAAAATTATATACCTTGCAAACATATCTCGGTGGGATCAAATATATGACGGGATTGCCTGATATTGTGATTATCGTTGATCAGCAAGAAGAATATACAGCTCTTCGAGAATGTGCTATTTTGGGTATTCCGACGATTTGTTTAATCGATACAAATTGTGACCCAGATCTCGCAGATATTTCGATTCCAGCCAACGATGACGCTATAGCTTCAATTCGATTGATTCTTAACAAATTAGTATCCGCAATTTGTGAAGGCCGTTCTAGCTATATAAGAAATCGTTGATTAAGATTAAGAATAATAAGAATTAAGAATTATAAGATTATTTAATTATTGGGCAACTCCATAGATTTATTGGATCGGTTACAATTTTTGCATTTTAAAAAAGAGATAAAAAAAGGAACTGGGGATATTGATATATATATTATGATGTTATGTGATTTCTTGGTATCCTAAATATACGATTAATGATTCACGTTGGTGATTTGAGAAAGAAATGGTTGAATCAAAATAATTCCTTTTTTTGAAGTTCAATTTCTATCAGAGGACAATATGAATGTTATACCATGTTCCATTAAAACACTCAAGGGGTTATACGATATATCGGGTGTAGAAGTAGGCCAACATCTCTATTGGCAAATAGGAGGTTTACAAATCCATGCCCAAGTACTTATCACTTCTTGGGTCGTAATTGCTATCTTATTAGGTTCAGTCATCATAGCTGTTCGTAATCCACAAACTATTCCGACCGACGGTCAGAATTTCTTCGAATATGTCCTTGAATTTATTCGAGACTTGAGCAAAACCCAAATTGGAGAAGAATATGGTCCTTGGGTTCCTTTTATTGGAACTATGTTCCTATTTATTTTTGTTTCTAATTGGTCAGGTGCTCTTTTACCTTGGAAAATCATACAGTTACCTCATGGGGAGTTAGCTGCGCCCACGAATGATATAAATACTACTGTTGCTTTAGCTTTACTCACGTCAGCGGCATATTTTTATGCGGGTTTTACTAAAAAAGGATTGGGTTATTTCGAGAAATACATTAAACCAACTCCAATACTTTTACCAATTAACATCTTAGAAGATTTCACAAAACCTTTATCTCTGAGTTTTCGACTTTTCGGGAATATATTGGCTGATGAATTAGTAGTTGTTGTTCTTGTTTCTTTAGTCCCTTTAGTAGTTCCTATACCTGTTATGTTTCTTGGATTATTTACAAGTGGTATTCAAGCTCTTATTTTTGCAACGTTAGCCGCGGCTTATATAGGCGAATCCATGGAGGGTCATCATTGACTAGTTTTCGAAATAGTATTTTTTTTTAGCTTCTCCCAATTCATGCATGATTCAAGATAATTTGCTTGGTTGGAGAACAGAACATAATAGATATTAATACGTATTAATATACGACTTCGAATCGTCGAAAAGAAGATGGACTATGTTGCGAAATAAAAAAAAGATGGTTTGGGGGGTCACACTGAGTGTATGTAATGTCTATAAGTCCAGCCACTTTTTATGTGGGTTTCGAGGAATGATTCCAGAATCTGATTCCATATAAAGTTTACGTTAGAGAAGAAACAAATGTATATGTAATACAAATGTATATGTAATATTAGATATTCACTTGTTATAGAGTCCCTATTCCCTATATATAAGATATAAGCCCTTATACTTTACTTATAATACTTTACTTATATCAACACTTCTATCAACTTATACTATATATAATTACTATATATACTATATATATAATACTTAATATCAATATTAATAATATCAATATTAATATTGATATTATATATTGATATAGATATATATTCATATATATATATATAGATATTAGATATCTATTACATATATTGATTTGATTGCTGTTTACTCCATTTAGATGGATTCCCATATAAGTCCTTTTTTTTGTCTGTGATTGTGAATTGGCTGAAAAAACAGATGAATTCAAAGATCTAGAAGGATAAAGAACGACAAATTGAATGAAGGAATAGTTGGAAAGAAATGCAATAACTAGACTGGAATTATATGTCTAGGGATTTCCAAAAAGTGTATAAATGAAAAACTAGATATCAAAGTAGTTCTGACGATTCATCAATATTATCATTTCAATTCGTCGTTTTTTATTATTTCGATCCAATACATCTTAATGATAAAATAAAAGTAATAATTCATTGGTTGATTGTATCATTAACCATTTCTTTTTTTTTTCATGCGAGGAACTTACCATGAATCCACTGATTTCTGCCGCTTCTGTTATTGCTGCTGGATTGGCTGTAGGGCTTGCTTCTATTGGACCTGGAGTTGGTCAAGGTACTGCTGCAGGTCAAGCTGTAGAAGGTATTGCGAGACAACCAGAAGCAGAGGGTAAAATACGAGGTACTTTATTGCTGAGTCTAGCTTTTATGGAAGCTTTAACAATTTACGGACTGGTCGTGGCATTAGCACTTTTATTTGCGAATCCTTTTGTTTAATCCTAGAAATGTAAAAAGTCCCTTAGATTACATACTTTATTTTCTAATTTTATTAACTTTTAATTGCCGTTTGCTTCTTCAAATTATATCAACACTTTACTCTTACAATTACTTATTTGTTGAGACCCAGGAAGGACTGATTTGAGGATGAGGAATTACCGGATCCATTCGTTTTCTTCCTTCCCGTCCTTAGCTTAGTATAATGGAAACTTTTTTCCTTTTATTTTAGGAAACATTTCAACAAACAATATTTTTCTCAATTGAAATGAGACCTAAGACCTAACCTAAATGGAATTACTAGATTAAATTTATTCCCATTAAAAAAGGGAAATTCAATTAATAAAAAAATAGATCAAAAAAGAAAGGGGCGAGCAAAGTGATAGAAAAATAACTTTGTTCTTTGTTAGCCCTATCTATAAGAGGAGAGCATATGAAAAATGTAACCGATTCTTTCGTTTTCTTGGGCCACTGGCCATCCGCCGGGAGTTTCGGGTTTAATACCGATATTTTAGCAACAAATCTAATAAATCTAAGTGTAGTAATTGGTGTATTGATTTTTTTTGGAAAGGGAGTGTGTGCGAGTTGTGTATTTCAAGAATAGGTTGGATCCATCCGACTGCACTTTATTTATAGTATTTTTAGGATAAAGAAGAAAAAAGGTGCACGATCTCGACGAATTACTTCTGAATAAATTAAGAAATCATATGTAAGAACCATAGCATTTCGTAACTCATTGGTAAATCAACTTTGATTCTCTATAACCAATAATGCGAGACCATTAACATGGTTAAAACTAAACTGTTTGAAGTCCAGGCAAAACATGGTATTCTTTCTACGACTACATTAGTACTGAAATTAGTACCGAAATGGTTTAAAAATGAATAGGTGGTAATTTATCTGATATAGAACACTCATATCAATAAAATGATTTAAACCATTTACTAGAAAATGGGCATTTGCCCTTTTTATCTTATCCAATGCCGAATCGACGACCTATGTATAAAAAAGCGGAATTTTTTGGATTTGAAGAAAAAATATCAAAATTCGAAATTTGTATTTGAAACTAATTTCATTAAAAGAATTTTGAATTAAATAAAGATAAAGAAGAAATACAAATAAAGAAACAACTTTGCTGACAATTATAGATTTTTGTCTGGTCGGAAGAGTCCTCCTAATAATTATTCTGGTCTTGTATCAATTTCGACATCCTTGAATACAAACAGAAAAGAAAAGAGAGGGTAGGCTCATTCCATTAAAAAAAGATATGGGAATACCCATAAAAAATCAAATAAATAATTGAGCGTGAGAGCCAAATGAATCGAAAGATTCATGTTTGGTTCGGGAAGAGATCATGAAAGTTGTGAAATTAATGGTAAGATAATCTACTTTCATTAAAAGATTTATTAGATAATCGAAAACAGAGGATCTTGAGTGCTATTCGAAATTCGGAAGAATTACGTAGAGGGGCCATTGAACAACTCGAAAAAGCCCGGGTTCGCTTACGGAAAGTGGAACTAGAAGCAGATGAGTATCGAATGAATGGATACTCTGAGATAGAACGAGAAAAAGAAAATTTGATTAACGCCACTTGTGATAGTTTGGAACGATTAGAAAATTACAAAAATGAAACCCTTCATTTTGAAAAACAAAGAGCAATGAATCAGGTCCGACAACGAGTTTTCCAACAAGCCTTACAAGGAGCTCTAGGAACTCTGAACAGTTGTTTGAATATGAATACCGAGTTACATTTCCGCACTATCCGTGCGAATATTGGCATTCTCGGGGCCATGGAAGAAATAACCGATTAGCCCTTCAACTTTTATTCAAATTTTTAATTTAGGCATTATTTTTTTTCCCTTTGCTTCCGAAAAAAGAATAAAGAAATACTAATGGTAACCCTTCGAGCCGACGAAATAAGTAATATTATCCGTGAACGTATTGAACAATATAGTAGAGAAGTCAAGATTGTGAATACTGGTACCGTACTTCAAGTAGGCGACGGCATTGCTCGTATTCATGGTCTTGATGAAGTAATGGCAGGTGAATTAGTAGAATTTGAAGAGGGTACAATAGGCATTGCTCTTAATTTGGAATCAAATAATGTTGGCGTTGTATTAATGGGTGATGGTTTGCTGATACAAGAGGGAAGCTCGGTAAAAGCAACAGGAAGAATTGCTCAAATACCTGTA